GAGGAACGATCTATTTTATTTGATTGATGGATCCAATATTATAATGAATTAAAAAAGAGAGTTAATGAATTAAAAAAGAGAGTGTTCTTATTCGAACCGCCTTGTGATCTTCAACCAATTATGTGCTTCAATATAATTACCTGGAGTAAGCGCTATAGCTTGTTTCCAATATTCAGCAGCTTGATCGGACCAAGCCTCCGCAATTTCAGAATCTCCCTGTCGAATGGCCTGTTCTCCCCGGCCGGAATAGGTGGGTCAATTCCTTCCCTTAGAACCGTACTTGAGAGTTTCCTACCTCATACGGCTCAGCAATCAATTCTTTTGGTGTCCCATCTTAATCTACCATATCTAACTGAATAAGATTTCTCGTAAATCTATCCCATTTTTTTTTCTCGGGTTAACCAGAAGAGGTTAATTACATGAGTTTCAAACTCTAATTTTGATCAATAATCAGTTTTCTCTTTTCTCCCACCTTCAGAAGAACATAGGTATCTACCCCTATCGTTAGAATTTTCTGAAAGGTAACTATCTCGGTTTCATATAGAAATTCATATAGAATCTTTGAAAAGGACTTTCCTCCAGAAGAAAGAAAGGACTTACTATCTTTGGGATCTGATGCTACACCGCTGCTCAATACCTTAGTAGATCGACTCTATTACATAAGTTGATTCCTAACTTTTATCTCATATCATGACATAAGTAAGCAGTTCTTATTGTATCGGCTCCCAAACCTCGCTAATTGATCTTTACGGTGCTTCCTCCATCAATTAGATCCTTTATCCATAGAATCTAGTATATAGGCCATACCTATTTCTTCATATTTCGGCTCGTATGAAGTCTCTTTCTTTGCTACAGCTGATAAAAATCGTTGCTTTGGACGATGCATATGTAGAAAGCCTATTTTGTTTCTAGTATTTACTAGAAGATTTGATCTTTCTTTCCTTCTTTCTATAGTGGAGATAGTCGCACGTAATGACAGATCACAGCCATATTATTAAAAGCTTGTGGTAAGAATGGGTTTCGTTCGAGTGCCCGGAAATAATATTCCAAAGCCTTCGTATGTTCTCCGTTGCTTGTGTGGATAAGGCCTATGTTATAGAGTATATAACTTCGATCATAGGGATCAATTTCTGGTCGCGTAGCTTCATAATAATTTTGTAAAGCTTCCGCATAATTTCCTTCGGATTGAGCCGACATCCGTTACGGTCGTTCATTCTATTCAAAGAATCTCCGTTCCAGAACCGTACGTGAGATTTTCATCTCATACGGCTCCTCCCTTCTGTGCATAGTAATAAGGGAAATAATCCATGGAATCAAAAAAGATTGAAATATTTTTATTATGAACTGACAGGGGCTGGTGTTTTTACAAGAAATCTCTAGCCATCCTTCCTGCAAGAGGTCTGTCTTTTCTTAACACCAAGCGTGTTGGTGCTAGATAGAAATGGTAACTCCAACAATTTCTTTGTCCTCAACGCCCTCTATTTCCAGGAATTAGTCACTTCAACGATCTTCGATGGTTATACGGGTATCCAAAGTACGAACGAGATGGATGTTTGTTGTCCCAACCATTCTTGTTAGTCCCGATCCCGATAAGGAAAAGGAGTAATTTATAACAAAGTTTTCGTGTTGTTGATTCCTAGGTGTAGTGCTTCTTCCCCTATGCGGCCTATTGGTACTAGTGAAGTAGTATTGACCTGCAATACAGAACCTATAGGTTAACCTTTCGCTCAATACTAGAATCGACAATTGAAGCATCTGAGGCTGCATCAATCGGGGATACACGACAGAAGGAATTGTTCTATCTCCAAACTAACTTCACCTTCATCAAGCGTAGGTTTATTTCAAGAATCTTTTTTCTTTGTATCCCGAATCATGTCTCTTTCTCATAAGACTGAGGGCGGTAAATAAATAAAAAAAAAGAATCAAATCGCACCATCTCTGTAATAGGTAAATGCCTCCTTTTCTCCTGAAGTTGTCGGAATTATTCGTAATAAGATATTGGCTACAATTGAAGAGGTCTTATCAATAAAATTTCCATTTATCCGAGATCTAGGCATAGTTAACAGTCCATTCGATAATTCTTCTCATTCCCCCTCGAGGGAAAATGATCCCACAAACAAAGGAATCGTACAGTACGAAATCACATAAAAACAAACAGACTCATTCTAAAAAAAAGGATGTGGACCTTCCACTCAAATTGTCCCTTTTGGACAGGGATAGATAGGAAATATTTGAATCCGATTGGATTTCATTCAAATTGAGTAGTATACCAATTATTACTATTTTATCTAAGTTGAGGAATCAAGGAATTTTTCCTACGGATTCTGAGAACTCGAGAAGTTTTTTTTTATCCCTCGAGCCTACGGAAGATCTTTCTTTGACGAAAAGTTTTCTATTTAGAATTTAATTGATCGGTCGTACCTGTATTGCAATAATATGAATGACTCGCTATTCACTCGGTTTCTGGGTCATAATCATAAGATTATGTAGGAGAGATGGC